GGGGACTAAAAGAGCCTCCCAATATTGGGAGGCTCTTTACCTCTTTATTTCAATTAAGATATCAAAAAATCATTTTACCTTTTTAGTTTGAATTTTCGGCGGTTCTCGAAAAAAAATAGCGAAAAAAATTATTCCTAAAGTTGAGACTAAAAGGAATGTATAAACCAATGCTTCCATAAATTCAATTGTGGTTTACAATTATAGCTTTCATACCTGTTTATTTTGGAGCGTCTCCCGGATAAAAAAAGACCAAAATTCAAAGAAAAGGTGGCGATTCAAATTAAGATATCTACATACCCTATGGAAAATTACAAAACGAAAATAGAGGCGAAAACTAAGAGATCAAATATTATATCAGACTACTTGTCTTTTTGTAGTTGGATCTCCAAGTTTTTGGAATGCTCCAAATTCCACTTGAGCATCTAAATCTGGATCAATCCCAGCAAAAACATCCCTGAACAAAGTTCGAGCACCATGCCAAATGTGTCCGAAGAAAAAGAGCAGAGCGAACGAAGCATGTCCAAAAGTAAACCAACCCCTTGGACTACTACGAAAAACACCATCGGATTTCAAAGTAGCACGATCTAATTCAAAAATTTCGCCTAATTGAGCACGTCTAGCATATTTTTTGACAGTAGCAGGATCACTATAACTGACTCCATTTAGTTCACCACCATAGAACTCAACAGTTACGCCTACTTGTTCGACACTATACTTCGACTCTGCCCTTCGAAAAGGAACATCGGCTCTAACAATCCCATCTCCGTCTACCAAAACAACTGGAAATGTTTCAAAAAAAGTAGGCATACGGCGTACAAAAAGTTCACGACCTTCTTTATCTCTAAAGATAGGATGTCCTAACCATCCAACAGCTATTCCATCCCCGTTGTCCATCGAACCTGCTCTGAACAATCCACCTTTTGCAGGATTATTGCCAATGTAATCATAAAAAGTTAATTTTTCGGGAATTTTAGACCAAGCTTCGGATAAATTTTGCTTTTCGGCTAGCCCGGCACTAACTCTTCGATATATTTCTTGCTGGAAGTATCCTTGATCCCATTGATAACGAGTGGGACCAAATAATTCAATCGGGGTAGTTGCTGAACCATACCACATAGTTCCAGCAACAACAAACGCTGCAAAAAAGACAGCAGCGATACTACTGGAAAGGACAGTTTCAATATTTCCCATACGTAATCCTTTGTATAAACGTTGGGGCGGACGGACGCTAAGATGAAATAGGCCCGCCAATATGCCCAATGTACCCGCTGCAATATGATGAGAAGCTATTCCTCCCGGAACAAAGGGATCAAAACCTTCCACACCCCATGCTGGACTTACTGGTTGTACCTTTCCAGTTAATCCATAAGGATCGGAGACCCATATTCCAGGACCATACAATCCGGTTACATGAAAAGCGCCAAACCCAAAGCAAGCTACCCCTGAGAGAAATAAATGAATTCCAAAGATCTTGGGCAAATCCAAAGATGGTTTTCCTGTACGCTCATCAAAAAATATTTCTAGATCCCAATACACCCAATGCCAAATAGCTGCTAAGAAACACAAGCCAGAAAACACAATATGCGCCCCAGCCACACCTTCATAACTCCAAATACCCGGATTGCTTATAGTTACTCCTGTGATATTCCAACCACCCCACGAATTGGTTATTCCTAAACGAGTCATGAACGGTATAACGAACATACCTTGTCTCCACATCGGATCAAGAACGGGGTCAGAGGGATCAAAAACTGCTAATTCATATAGAGCCATCGAACCAGCCCAACCAGCAACCAACGCTGTATGCATTATATGGACAGACAGCAAACGACCGGGATCATTCAATACGACGGTATGAACACGATACCAAGGCAAACCCATGGAAATACCCCTTTATTCACGAAAACTAAACACTATGTAACTTTATTGCACTGGAAAAACTATGTTATGGATCTCCCTTTTTAAGTGTAGAAAGAATTACTTTTTTTTTTTTTTTAGTATTTTAGTAATAATATAACAATTCTGTTTGTAGGAACAAAAAAAAGAGAAGCAAATCTATTTTATACCAGATAAGTACCAATACGCAACGGGTAGCTGACTCCATTTTCTATGAACGAACACATATAAATTTGTTCATCATTCAAAGGACTTATTCGTAATAATTTGACTCTATTCGATTTGTCTTCCTTAATATTTTATATATTTCTTTTTTCTATTTTTATAAAATTTTTCGAAATTCTAAATAGAAATTCTAATAGAAATCCACGTATAAAATATTACAAAATATTACGAAAATATTAGTAAATTATAAAGGTCAATATTCTTAAAACAAAAAATTCATTCTTACGTTTTCATCTCAAAGTGAAATAGAGTACTTAATCTTTTTTCTTTCATTTAATGCCTATTGGTGTCCCAAAAGTCCCTTTTCGACATCCTGGAGAAGACGATTCACTTTGGATTGACTTATAGTGCGACTTGTCAGATATATTGGGTCATACGGAATTCCCCCGTTCTCTCACCCGATTGAGATATCCCTCTGTTTCGCCCAAGAAAGATTGATTAAATCATCAAAAATTTGAAGCGTGAAGTGCAATCAAGTTCAATTAAATCTATGCTTTTGAGGTACTCAAATTAATATTATCAATTAGAATACTTTATGGTTGCCTTGTTTAGACCAACAAAATGAAATATCCAGACTCCGTTTAGCAAATCCAATTGGTAATATATCTATTATCATTACTACTTGTATCATATTCTATATTATAAATTTTTTATAAATTTTGATTCGAACTGAAAATCATATTCAATCGAATAAAATAATATAATAAATACGTCAAATATTTGACAGAAACGTTAAATGAATTAAAAAAAACGAAGTTGTAACAAAAAGACGCGGTATTAGAGCATTTGCCCTATATGTGCAAATAAAAATCGGGCAGATCTTTACTCGGAGTAGAGCACAAACCTAAAAGAATTGAAGAAGCCCACTCAGGAACAAGAGAATGCCATCGTGATTTGAATTCAATCACGATGAACGAATACATCAATAAGAAGTTAATTTGATAAGTTTAATTAATTTTTTTGTAAGTAAACGCGTCAAAACTCATCTTTCTTAAAAAATAGAAGAAAAGACCCCGCATTCAAAATAAAGATTCAAAATAAAGGTTAACAAAGTACTCACTATCAAAAAAAAAAGCAGGGCTAGAATCTAAACATTGATTCTTTTTTTTTTTTATTTTCGTTATTTTTGGTGAACCGTATGCATCAAAAGGTGCATGTACGGTTTCTAGAGGATAGAATTTTATCCTAATCAACCGACTTTATCGAGAAAGGTTACTTTTTTTAGGTCAAGGTGTTGATAGTGAGATCTCGAATCAACTTATTGGTCTTATGGTATATCTGAGTATAGAGAGCGAGACCAAAGATTTGTATTTGTTTATAAACTCTCCTGGCGGATGGGTAATACCCGGAGTAGCTATTTATGATACTATACAATTTGTGCGACCAGATGTACAAACAATATGCATGGGATTAGCTGCTTCAATGGGATCTTTTATTCTGGTCGGAGGAAAAATTACCAAACGTTTAGCATTCCCTCATGCTTGGCGCCAATGGGTTTTTATTTGAAAGAAAAAAAACTATGCCTTCGCCATATGAAATATAAATATTAAGTAATAATAGCATGGCATTTCGAATTCGATATAGATATAAGAAATTTTTTTTAAACATTAGATTATGTATCGAAAGAGTCGTATGGGATATTAAGGGCCTTTCTGATTTTATTCTATCAGTAACCTCTTTCAGCGTCACAAACATTTTTGTTTTCGCACCGGAGGGCTCTTAACACTATTTATGTTATGAAAGAGTACAAAAAAAAGGTTCTATTATTATTTAATATAATATTATTATTTTTTTTTTTTTTTCAACTAAAAAAAAAAGAAACTTTGGGATTGCTAAATCACTGATAAAATAAAGCAACGGGACCACCATAGTATTTTTGCTTTTTACCTCTTCCCAAGGAAAGGGTGGTTATTGGAGCATTTACTGATTTAAGCCTAGATTTTTTTCGATGAAAGGTAAAATAAAAGTGAATTCTAGTGTGAAGCCGTATGCAATGTACAAACAATAACAATGCCTGTACGGTTGTTCAATTCTATCGTCTTTTCTTATTCTTTTTTATCTCTTCCCGGACCCTTCTTATTTATTATATTTCTATTATTTATTATAATATTTATATTATGAGAGCTAGACTAAACCTTTTTTTCTTATATGATCAGGGTAATGATTCATCAACCTATTGCTGGTTTTTATCAGGCACAAATAGCAGAATTTGTCCTGGAAGCAGAAGAACTGCTGAAACTGCGTGAAATCATCACAAGGATTTATGCACAAAGAACGGGAAAACCCTTATGGGTTGTATCCGAAGACATGGAAAGAGATGTTTTTATGTCAGCAACAGAAGCCCAAGCTCATGGAATTGTTGATCTTATAGCAGTTGCATAATAAATAGAAGAAATTTCATGCAAATCGCGATTTGATATTTTTTTTTACCGAAATTTCGATTTAATATTCTATTAATTTAATATTCTATTATTTAATATAGAAAAAATTCAGAATCATACGGTTACGATCGATCTAAACCAGCCCATTATGCATACGATTCAAAATGCCAACTATTAAACAACTTATTAGAAACACACGACAGCCAATTAGAAACGTTACCAAATCCCCCGCTCTTGGGGGATGTCCTCAGCGCCGAGGAACATGTACTAGGGTGTATGTGCGACTTGTTTAGATCATGAGCTTGGACAAAAGAGACAAAAGAAAGAAAAAATTTTTCCACTATCTGTGTCAGTACGGATGAATAGGATAGAATAGAAGAATGCCTTTCATTATCTAAAAAAAAAGATCTATCACATTCGTCTATTGTGTATCAAATTTATGGTTTCATTGGTGCAAATTCAATCACCTCAATTTTCAATTTAAAACAAGAAAGAATTTCCCATTGGTAACAAATGATTATCCATTAAGCAGGGAAAATCTTATTAAAAGTTAACAGGCTGAAAATTTATGCCCCTACTCTTGCAAGAACGGACTAAGAGGGTCAACGAATTAGCTAATCCTCATAATTAAATACCGTTACTATAATAGATAGATTTCCTTGTGAAAGACCTATTACTGGAGAATTCATAGGTAGAGCAAAAGAATGTGAACTGTACACGTTAACAATAGCATTGATTCAATGATTAAATGCAGGAGGGGCTCCGGTGTATAGAGAAGACCTCACCGTTTAAGAAAAGTAACCATAGAAACTATGGAACCCACTATTTATCTATTTCTATTTACTGCTTATTTATTATATTTTTGTTTGTGTTTGAGACATAATATCAATACAGTTTCTTATTCTTATTTCGAGAAGAAATGTCTACAAAAAAAAAAAAAGAAAAAATCGTGGTTGGGAAGGTTATAGTAGCAAAAGCCGTTGGAATTATTATTTTATACATTGGAAAAATCCGTTTTGTTATTATAGAAAAGGGGAAAAAGAATAACTGAAAGAAAAGAAAGCAATTAGTTATTCATCAAAGTTTCGTGTACTCAATGACCAGAATTAGACGAGGATATATAGCCCGGAGACGTAGAACAAAAATTCGTTTATTCGTATCAAGCTTTCGCGGGGCTCATTCAAGACTTACTCGAAGTATTACTCAACAAAAAATAAGAGCTTTGGTTTCGGCCCATCGGGATAGAGATAGACAGAAAAGAACTTTTCGTCGTTTGTGGGTCACTCGGATAAATGCAATAATTCGCGAAAACAGGGTATCTTATAGTTATAGCAGATTAATAAATAATCTGTACAAGAGACAATTGCTTCTTAATCGTAAAATACTTGCACAAATAGCTATATTAAATAGGAATTGTCTTTATACGATTTCCAATGACATTAGAAAATAAGGAAATTGTAAGGAATCCATAGAATTTTTTACATGGAATTTCTTTTCAAGAAATTCCGGGAAGATAGAATAGAAACTCGTACGATAAAATATGATGATAATATGATCAAGTAAAGTAGTCAAACTAAACAAAACATTCAATAAAAAAAACGTTTCTTCTCCCCCAATTCGTTTTTTTTCTTACGACACGAAAATAAAATTTGGATTTTCATTTTTTTTTTTTTGAACAAAACATCAATCTATGGTTCAATTCAAATTGGAATTGTGATCCCATTTCAATTTGAGTAAGCCTATTTTGCTTGCTGGTTCTAAGATCAGTAGTTAGAGTGACCAACTCGCTTTTTTTCAAATTGTTTTTCATTATTAAGAAAAGGTAACAAAGATAAAATACGAGCTTGTTTTATAGCAATAGTAATTAATCGTTGTTGTTTTAAACTCAATCTATTCACCCGTCTAGATAATATTTTTCCTTGTTCACTAATAAATCGACTAATTAAACTCATGTTTCTATAATCAATTCGATCCCCCGATTGGATCGGGGGCAAACGCTTACGAAAAGATCGCTTGGACTTAGGGAAAAGTCGTTTGGATTTATCCATGGTTTGTTTATTCCTTATTTCAAAAATCCTATTTCGTTCAATTGGATCAAAAATGATTTCGAATTCAGAAATAGGATGTGTTTTTTTTTTTTTATTTAATTTATATTATATATATATATATATTTAATTATATATTTCTAATTATATATTTCTATTAATATAATAATATTCTATTTAATAGAATATTTTAATTAATAGAATATATTCCTATTCAATAGAATATATTTCTCTATTTATTTAAAATATTTATTTAAAATCCAGTTATTTCTATTTATCTATATATAGAAATAGATATAATTCGAATTTCGAATATATATTAGCGTAATATATTATAGGATAATATATTCTATGCATAATATATTTATTATATTATTATATTATAGTAAGATAATATATATTCGATAAGATTCTATAGTATTCTTTCTATACTATATTATTCTATACTTAATATCTTCTTTATATCATTGTCATCTTCCTTGAAAAGGTGACACGCAAGCCATAGATTCCATCTATTTCTTTATCTCCCCGTGAATTGTATGTTTGTAACAATAGGGACAGAATTTTCTCAATTCCAATCGACTGGGCGTATTGTGTCGATTCTTTTGCGTAATATATCTCGAAATGCCTGTTGATTTCTTATTAACACTCTTTCGAACACAACCGCTACATTCTAAAATAATCCTTACTCGAACATCTTTCCCCTTGGCCATAAACCTCCTTGGGATTTTGGGATTTTTTATTCATTCAACTCTTCTATTTTCCGATCTGAAGGAACGAAGAAAGGAAGGAAAAAGAAGTGAAGTTGCTAACTCGAAATCCAAATTATCAAAAATTTCATTGCAACTAATATAGTTCTAATTATATTAATAATAAGTAATACAAAGATTTGAAACTCTATCTCAATTAGAAGTTTCGATGAGAATCACAGTAATTCATTTAAGCGTCTTGTAGAATACTGTTACACTAACTACATTTCTAACTACCTTCTCTTAATTTTAATTTAATTGAAGTTACTTTCACTGGAAGCGCGGACCCCGAGTTCCGAGTTTTACTGAAGTTGAATCCACTTTTTTTTCTTTTCTAACTTATTCAAATTAAATAAAAAAAAGAGGAGGGGGGTAGTAATCACAGATATAAAATTGTATCTCTAATCTTCTTCACCCTCTCCCCCACGCGTTGATAACTAGAATGAAAAAAAAGGCAATGTCAATCCATCGGGGAAAAAACGATTGATCTCTATCAATAGGCCTGCTAAAGACGCAAACCATAGAGTACTTATTAACGGTGCCACGGATAGATATGTTTTTAGATCTCGCATTTTGAATCCTCCTTCTTTATTGTTTCTTTATTGTAATGTAATAACTACTCTTTATTTTATTCTAATACATAATTCTAATAGATACAGAATCCGATTCTATGTAATTCAAGGCAACTTGCATTTCTTTTGTACACGGAATCTCTAATTCAAATTAAAATAAAATGTACAACAATTTCATAGATAAGATTTTCCTTTTCTTAAAAATAAAAAAGAAAGCGCCGCCCTTTTTTTTTCTCGAGCATTAACGAAATTTGCGTAAGTTTCTTATTATATAATATATGATATGAGATCAAAAAGAAAAATGATAATGGATATCAAAATGAAATAAAGTATGTGGAAAACAAAACAGGTATTCTTTACAATAACATTATAAATGAATTACAAAGGGATGTAGCGCAGCTTGGTAGCGCGTTTGTTTTGGGTACAAAATGTCACGGGTTCAAATCCTGTCATCCCTATCGATTACTTCGTCTCTGAGCAATAACAAAGGATCAATTGAGATTAATTAAAATTGAAAATGGGACATACTCTCAATTTTTAATATATATCATATTCTCTATATATAGTATAAGCATTCAAAATCGAGTAGAGGTAAAAAAAAAAAGACTCTTTTTTCCTTACAGTCTCCTTTTTTGTGATTGAGACAAGAAAGCGCTCTTAGTTCAGTTCGGTAGAACGTGGGTCTCCAAAACCCAATGTCGTAGGTTCAAATCCTACAGAGCGTGATTCTCTTTTTGGTTTGTTAGTTCCAAATTTATACGGAAAAATAGAAGAGCACTCTGAATTTGACCTCCTCCTTTCTTTAATCCGAAGAAGGTCAAAAAAAGCACGGTGTTAATTAATATTAATCAAAGGTCCAACTGATCACCACGTCTATATTGTAAATATGCAGTTACAAATAATCCCGCCAAAGTAATAGGAATTAGCCCCAAGACAATTCCAAAGAGCAAAACTTCAATCATTTCAATTTTTTTTTTTTGAAAAAGGGAAAAAGAGAGGTAATATCTATCCTTAAATATTAAGCCATATTGACCAGAAATCTCAATAACCAAGAATTGGAAACGGACACGGTAAAGAACTAGAGACTAGGTGGAATACTACAGAAAATTTTTGTTTTGTTTTTATTTTTATAAACTGTTCATTCAATTAATTTCAAATAAGTCGTATCTTGCTCAGACCAATAAATAGAACTGAGGTTATAGTTAAAGCAGCTAGTAGAAAACCGAAAAAACTAGTTATAGTAGGCATGAAGGAGCTAAATAAACTTTTTTATACATATGCTTGTAAAGCAAAAGCACTTTCCTAAGTTCAATTTTTTGAAAGATAGGAGCATAAAGAAAAATACAAAATGAAAGAATAAGTTCAATTGAGAATTTTTTTATTGATTTTTTTTTATCAATCATTTATTAATCATTATCATAATAAATTTTCCACGGCACTAATAAAATAAGAGTGGTAGTGGTATAGATAGAAAAGGAAATCAATTTTTCATCTATACCATCTACTTAGACTTTCGTAATTCCGAATCAAATTAAGAGATTCATTAGTCAATTCTTGCAAAATAAAATAGAAAACAAATATTATTAATATTAGAATAAATATTCTAGATTACTATATTAGTAGAATTAGATAATTAGTTGAATATATTCTATTTATATTAAATTGAAATTGTATTATATTTCTAGTTTTTATTATATTAAATTTAAAATTGAAACTCTATTTCTATTAAATAGATAAATTGAAATTCTATTCTATTTCTAGTAAATTCTATTAATATTTAATTCTATTAAAATAATTAATATTAAAATATTTCTATTGAAAATTTCAAATTAAAATATTCAATTCTATTTTGAATTTTTTATTTGAAATTTTAACTAATTCTATTTTCAATTATATTACTTATTTATTATTCAAATTCTTTTTTATTTTATTAAATAAAATGAAAAAAAAAAATTTATATTATTCTATATAATAAATATTAATTCTATTATTAATTAATTCTATTAAATTCGAAATTAATTAACTTTGAAATTAATTAATTTAATAATAAGTTGAATAACTTAATTAATGAGTTAATAAGTAATAAAATAATTAACTTAAAACTTACTAACTAATAAAACCTGTGATGTAGA